CCTAAGTGATGAATTTTGGATCGAAAAGCGAGGACTTCATGATTTTGATGGACCTAGTTCATTGAAATTCCATCCAATACAACGGAAGAGTTATAAATTTCCAAAATAATAGATAGGAATACCGCGAATAAAGCCATTGCGACACCCATCAAAGGGGTAGTTCCCCATCCAGGAGCTACTTTACCATATTCCGAATTCAAGGGTTTCAATAAACCCCCTAGACCTGTTTTTCTTGGTCTTGGACCAGATCGAGAATTGCCCTCAAAGGTTTGTGTAGCCATAAATCCTATTGCATTGGTTGAGATCTGTTGACTTTGTATACCATTACACTGTAAATAAATCATCTTATCATAGATCCGTTGTGATCTTGAAATTAGAAAATAATGGAAACAGCAACCCTAGTCGCCATCTTTATATCTGGTTTACTTGTCAGTTTTACCGGGTACGCCTTATATACCGCTTTTGGGCAACCCTCTCAACAACTAAGAGATCCATTCGAGGAACACGGGGACTAGTTGAAGTAAAGTAAAGAGCCTCCCTTGTTTCGTGGGAGGCTCTTTACTTTGACTTCAATTGAGTATAATCAAACATTATTTTGCCCTTTTAGTCGGAACCTTAGGTGGTTCTCGAAAAAAGATAGCGAAAAAAATGATTCCTAGAGTCGACACTAAGAGGAATGTATAAACCAATGCTTCCATAAATTTGATCGTGGTTTACAATTATAGCTTCCACACCTGTTCATTTGGTTTGGGATTATCTCCCAGATAAAGATAAGAGTCAAATAAAAATCAGCAATTCAACTCAAGATTTCTCTCGTAACCTATAGAAAAACCAAATCACAAAAATACAATACAGGTGAAAGATACCAGATCAATCTTGTATCAGACTACCTGTCTCCTTGTAGTTGGATCTCCAAGTTTTTGGAACGCCCCAAATTCCACTTGAGCATCCAAATCCGGGTCAATACCAGCAAAAACATCTCTGAATAAGGTTCTAGCTCCATGCCAAATATGTCCGAAAAAGAAGAGCAAAGCAAAGGAAGCATGCCCAAAAGTGAACCAACCCCTCGGACTGCTACGAAAAACACCGTCGGATTTCAAAGTAGCACGATCTAATTCAAAAATTTCACCTAATTGAGCGCGTCTAGCATATTTTTTCACAGTTGCAGGATCACTATAACTGACTCCATTGAGTTCGCCGCCGAAGAACTCAACGGTGACTCCTACTTGTTCGACACTATACTTAGATTCTGCCCTTCTAAAAGGCACATCGGCTCTCACAATTCCGTCTCCATCTACCAAAACCACTGGAAATGTTTCAAAAAAAGTAGGCATACGACGTACAAAAAGTTCACGCCCCTCTTTATCTCTAAAGATAGGGTGTCCTAACCACCCAACAGCTATTCCATCCCCACTGTCCATTGAGCCCGCTCTAAATAATCCCCCTTTTGCTGGATTATTGCCAATGTAATCATAAAAAGATAATTTTTCGGGAATTTTAGACCAAGCTTCGGAGAAACTCTGATTTTCCACTAGTCCGGCACCAACCCTTCGATATATTTCTTGTTGGAAGTATCCCTGATCCCATTGATAACGAGTGGGGCCGAATAATTCGATGGGAGTAGTTGCTGAACCATACCACATAGTTCCAGCAACTACAAAAGCTGCAAAAAAGACAGCAGCAATACTACTGGAAAGAACGGTTTCAATATTACCCATACGTAATCCTTTGTATAGGCGTTGGGGCGGACGGACACTAAGATGAAATAGGCCTGCTAATATGCCCAATGTCCCCGCTGCAATATGATGAGAGGCTATACCTCCCGAAACAAAAGGGTCAAAACCCTCTACGCCCCAGGCAGGACTTACAGATTGTACTTTTCCTGTTAGTCCATAAGGATCGGACACCCATATTCCAGGACCATACAAGCCTGTTACATGAAATGCACCAAACCCAAAACAAGCTAAGCCTGAAAGAAATAAATGAATTCCAAAAATCTTGGGCAAATCCAAAGAGGGTTTTCCCGTACGTTCATCACGAAATATTTCTAGATCCCAATACACCCAATGCCAGATGGCTGCCAAGAAGCACAAGCCGGAAAACACAATATGTGCCCCGGCCACACCCTCATAACTCCAAATACCCGGATTTGTTACAGTCCCCCCTGTGATATTCCAACCGCCCCATGAATTGGTTATTCCTAAACGAGTCATGAAGGGTATAACAAACATACCCTGTCTCCACATTGGATCAAGAACGGGGTCAGAGGGGTCAAAAACTGCTAATTCGTATAGAGCCATTGAACCCGCCCACCCAGAAACGAGAGCTGTATGCATTATATGAACAGCAAGCAACCGGCCGGGATCATTCAATACGACGGTATGAACACGATACCAAGGTAAACCCATGAAAATACCCCCTTCGAAGAAAAATAGATACTATGTAACTTTATCGCATTGGAAAAGACTATGCTATAGACTTCCGCCTTTCAGTTCAGTGGATTATTTCGAATGAAGGGCTCCTAGTTCTTTTTTGTTGGTAATAGGTAATAATGGAACAATTCTGTTAGTCTGTTAGTAAGAACAAAGAAAAGCAGATCTATTCTATACCCGATAAGTACCAATACGCAATGGGGCATTTTCTATGAATATGAACATATGAACAAATGCATAGAAATTTATTTAGCGTTCGAAGAACCCGACCCCTTCATAAGATTTTTCCCTTATTCATTTCATCTTCCTAGATGAACTTTTTCATATTTTGAAAACAATAAAAAAAATCATTTTGACATTTCCACATAAAAGTGAAATCTTATACTTGACTCTTTTCTCTCTCATTTATGCCTGTTGGTGTTCCAAAAGTTCCTTTTGAGTTTTTTGAGGGTGAGGATATTGACGAAGAAAAAAAAAGGGGGGCTAAGCCTCAGACTAGGAAGCCGGCTTGTTATCCTATTCATTTGATTAACGATTCGCCTCGGGATAGGGCTAACAATTATCCTGGGGATAACGATAACTATAGCGATGATGATCCGTTTAACAATTATCCTGGGGATAATGATAACTATAGTGATGATGATCCGTTTATTAACATTAACAATTATCCTCGGAAAAACGATAACAATAGTGATGATGATCCGACTAGCCCTTGGATTGATTTTAGTAAGTTCCCTACTAAAGATGAGAAAACAAAGGAAAAGCAACCAAAGCTGGAGTGGATTGACCTATAGTGCGACTTGTCAGACATATTGGGCCATATGGGATTTCCCCGTTCTCTCCTCCGATCGAGATACCTCTGCTTCGCCAAAAAAATTGATGAAACTATCAAGAATTTGGAGCGTGAAGTGCAATTAGATCCATTCTTTGAGGGATCAATATTCATAGTATCAATTAGAAATAGAAGAGAATTTATGGTTGGCTTGGTTGAACCAATAAAATGAAGTATCCAGGCTCCGTTCAGAAAATACTCACTTGGTAATATGGACATGAAATGAATAAAAAAAAAAAGTCGTATCAAAAAGAAATGGTATTGGGAGCATTTGTACTATATATATAAATAAAAATCGGTTGGACCCTTACCCGGAGTAGAGCATAAACCTAAAAAAATAGAAGAGGCCCATTCAGGAACAAGAAAATAACAGAGTCCTAATTTGGAAATGAAACAATACATCAATGAGAGGGTAATTCGAGATAAGTTTATAGGGGGTAGAAAAAAAAAAAGCCCTTCTATAAAATAAAATAGAAAAAGGCCAACATATTGATTTTTTTTTGCAATTTTTTGAACCGTATGCATTCAAAGGTGCGTGTACGGTTCCTAAAGGATAGCATTTTGTCCTAATCACCCGACTTCATCGAGAAAGATTAATTTTTTTAGGAAAACCTATTAATAAAGAGAGCGGTAACCTCGTTGCGGGTCTCATAGCATATCTCAGTACGAACGATAGTACCAGGGATATTTTTTTGTATATAAACTCGCCGGGCGGGTTAATGCGACAAGGAATGGCTATTTATGATTTGATGCATGCGTCGCCCGTAGATGTATACACGGTATGCATGGGAAAAGCCTGTGGAATGGCTTGTTTCATTTTATTCGGAGGAGCACCTACCAAACGCATAGCATTCCCTCACGCTTGGCGCCAATGATTTTTTATTTGTATTTGATAGAAAGATAGAAAAAAGAAGACTATGCCTTCGCCATATGAAATATGAAAAAGATTATTGAGTAAAAATAGCATGGCACGTCGAGTTCGGTATGAGTAAACAAACTATTATTGTTTTTCATAACATGAGATTTTGTATCGGGAGAGTAGTATGAGACAAAATAGATTTCCGATTTTTTCTTATCTATCGGGAGTTTATTTCAGCGTCACAATTTTTTGTTTTAGCGCCAGAATTCTTTTTCCACTTCACTTCTCCTATTTATATTATCAAAGTCAAAGAGTACTAAAAAAAAAAAAAAGAAACTTTGGGATTGCTGAATCACAGACGAGAAAACTTCTAAATTCCATATAGAAATAGAAAGCAACGGAACCATCATAGTATTTTTGAATTCTACCGAAAGGAAGGGTGGTAAATGGATCACTTAATGATCTGGATCTGATAGATCCTATTTTTTTTTTTTTCTCTTTTTCGCGCTGGAAGGGACGAAAGGTAAATTCCATTGGATAGCCGTATGCAATACAGAATAAATGCCTGTACGGTTGTTCAATTTTCTCTATTCTTTTTATCTCTTTCCTTCGCCCGAGGGTGCAAGATATGATATAAAGTAGAGGAATTCTTCCTTTTTTTATATCATCAGGGTAATGATGCGCCAACCTCGCGGTAAGTTTTCAAAAATCCGCAAAAGACACCCTTTAAAAGAAATAGAAGTGTTGTTTTACTTACGCAACCAGATGGAAGAGGCTTATGCACGACATACGCACAAAACCCGGCAGGTTATACACGACGACATCCAAAGAATGGCTTATATGTCAGCAGAAGAAGCCCAAGCTCATGGAATTATTGATATTATAGGAGACGACACCCTCGGGAAGTATGACGAGTATGACGAAGAAAACTAAAAACACAACAAAAACTGGCCCTAGAGATAAGGATCTGCAGCGGAAACGCGGGTAAATCCTTTATTCTGCTTCAAATCAACGTTCAAAATGGCTTTCTTTTTTTTTTTTTGCTAATTCCATTTTTGAACGTTGATAAGATAAGATCCTTCTATTTTGCAGCACCTTAATATGGCCTTGATAAGATAAGATCCTTCTATTTCGCAGCACCTTAATATGGCCTTAATATGGCATAGACTTACTAATTACTAATTCCGTTTTAGATTTTCTATTTTAGGAGGTTTATGTTGTATTTTTCTCTTTTCTATTTATTCTTAATATATTTTTTAAGAATTAGAAAAAGAATAGGATTTTCTATTTCTGTTTTCTTTTTCTATTTATTCAAAATATTTTTAAGAATAATAAAGAAGAAAAAATAAAAGGAAAAAAAAAAGGGTTACCCGCCTTTTACATAAGAAGCTACTCTGTGGTAAAACTTTCGAGTAGAGAGAAACTTATGCACGAATGAATTCTCAAAATTTCATATATAATATAGAATTATATTATTTACCATTTTTTGACTTTGAAACCAAAAGAGGTCAACATGATAAACATGACCGCTCGATGCCAAAAGAAACTCCTTTTGGCAAAACTTCCAAGCATCCGCATAGTTATGCGGGAGGTTCATATTTTTTGTAATTACATAAACAAAGAATTCAGTCCTGTTCTGGAAAGGGCTATCCAGTCTTTTTTTGCTTGGGCCTTATCCCAATTCCTCCAATGGAGAACCTGGATAATCCCCAGAGCTGCGAAGGTCATAAATATTATTTTGACCTCGCGCATTTTTTGGATCATAATTCTTGTGTTTTTTGTTGTTTGGGTTTTAGATCTTATTGGCAAAAAGTGCACTCAAGATGACCTTGTAAAGAGAATCGAAAACGAATACCAAAACCAAAAGAAGATTGAATGGAAGTGGGTCTAATACATTTCTTTTTGAGTTTTTTTTTATTTGAAACCCTACTGCATTTAGAACTCTATATGCACTAGGGCTTCAAATGGATCAGATCCGCAGATGTCTGAAGCAGAAAGGAAAGTACATCTTTTCTTTTTTTACCGCGTTAAACGTTAAAAGAAAAATAAGGTAAATAACCCTCTGGTTAGGATCTATCTAAACCAGCCCCCTTTTTTGTATTGTATACAATTCAAGATGCCAACTATTAAACAACTTATTAGAAACACAAGACAGCCAATCAAAAATGTCACAAAATCCCCCGCTCTTCGGGGATGTCCTCAGCGTCGAGGAACATGTATTAGGGTGTATGTGCGACTCGTTCAGATCATGAGCTGGAACAAAAAAAAAGAAGCATTTTCCCAGTCTCAATGACCAGTACCAATCAATAGGATGGAATTCTTCCAGTCATTATCTAAAAAAAGAAAACCCCCGTTGTGTTGTGTATAAAATTTATGGTTTCCATTGGTGCAAATCCAATCACCTTAATTGGAAATGAAAAGCAATTCCCCTTTGGTAGCAAATGTATCCATTAAGCGGGGGATTGAGTAGTTAAGAAGCATAAATAAAGCGCTCTCACTCTTGCAAGAACGGATGAACAGGGTCAGCAACCTAGCCAACTTTCATAATGAAATGCCGTTACTATATGGGTAGATCTCATTGTGAAAAGATCTATTATTGGACAATTCATGGGTAGAGTCAAAGAATGTGAACTGTACAAGTTACTAATAGCATTGATTAAATCGGGAAGGGGGCTCCGGCGTATAGAGAGGACCTCACCGTTTACGAAGTAACCATAGAAACGAAGGAACCCACGATTTATTTATCCCTTTCCCTTTACTATCGAATTTCTACTTTAAATAACTACTCAATTGAAATTGTAGTATTTCTTTTTTCATACCTAGTCTCGATACAATTTCTTATTTCAGGTGAAATGCTCGTAAAAAAATCGTGGTTGGGAAGGTCATAGTAGCAAAAGCCATTGGAATTTTTATTTTATACATCGGACGAATCCGTTTTGTTATTAATGGACGAGGGGGAAATGACTGAAAGAAAAGAAATCAATTAGTTATTCAGCACATCAAAGTTTCAGTTGATTCAATGACCAGAACTATACGAGGTTATATAGCACGGAGACGTAGAAAAAAATCTCGTGTCTTTGCATCAAATAATCGGGGGGCTCATTCAAGACTTACTCGAAGTATTATACAACAAACCATAAGAGCTTTGGCATCTTCTCATCGGGATAGGGGCAGACAAAAGAGAAATTTTCGTCGTTTATGGATCACTCGGATAAATGCAGTAATTCGGGAGATTTGGGTATCCTATAGTTATAGCCGATTAATAAATGATCTGTACAAGAGGCAATTGCTTCTTAATCGTAAAATACTTGCACAAATAGCTATATCAAATACAAATTGTCTTTACATGATTGCCAAGGAGATCAGTAACTAAGGTAAGGTAAGAGGGTTGGAAGCAATCGACCGGAATGATTGAAACGTAAACGGAGATCCCCGGAGAATGGGCTCCGGGAAGGTTATAGTAAAAATGAATCTGATTATGATAAATTAGTAAAAAAAAGTATTTCTTTTTTCTTATAATTTTTTTACGATTTTACGATGTGTCAATTCAATCTGAATTCTCGAATTTTTCGAACAAAATATCAACCCCTGGTTGGGATTCGAATTGGATGGAATTTAGGTTCAATCAATTGAGAAATTGTCCTTTTTCTTTTTGGTTCGAGGACCTCTCGTTCTATTTTTTCTAGGAATAGGCTTGTTTTTATCAAATTTTTTCTTATAGTTAATAAAAGGTAACGAGGATAAAATACGAGCTTGTTTTATGGAAGTAGTTATTAATCGTTGTTGTTTCAAAGTCACTCTATTCACTCGTCTAGATAATATTTTTCCTTGATCACTAATAAATCGAGTAATTAAACTCAGATTTCTATAATCAATTCGATCCCCTGATCCAATTGGGGGCAAACGCCTACGAAAAGATCGCTTGGATTTAAGAAAACGCTTGGATTTATCCATGGTTTATTCCTTATCTCTAAAATCCTATTTCTGAATTCTCATTTATGATTTGACGGAAATAGGAGTTGATTGGTTTATGGTTTATTTGAAATAGATTATTATATGGAATTTGAATTTTATGAATCTGTTCCCATTTCTTGAATAGAGGGTACATACGCGCGCTCTTTCAAATTATTTTTTTATCTCCACATGAAGCGTGTGTTTGTAACAATAGGGACAGAATTTTCTCAATTCTAATCGACTAGGTGTATTGTGTCGATTCTTTTGGGTGATATATCTGGAAATTCCAGAGAACTTCTTATTAATATCGTTTCGGACACAACTCTTACATTCCAAAATCACTCTTATTCTAACATCTTTACCCTTGGCCATGAACCTCCTTTGAGTTTTGGATTCACTCAATTCTTTCATTTTGATCCGAAACGAAAAAAAAAAAAAAAAGAAGTTGCGAATTTGAAATCCAATTATGAAAGATTTGGTTGCAATCAATAGAGAAAAATAAAAAATAAGTAATACAAAGATTTCTAATCTATCAATTATTTAGAATCTCAGTTATAGTATATAGTAATAATAGTATTTTTTTTTTTATGATTTTGTTGCCCCGGATCCCATTTCCGCTCCCCCTCTATGAATTCGAACCCAAGCACAAGTTTTGATGCGATTGAATACCCATTTTCTCTTTCTTTAATACTAAAATAAAAAAGAAAAAACTGACATCAAAGAAAAAAATAAAGAAAGGAAGAAAAAAGCGAGGGCTGAGTCACAGATAATTTATTCTATCTGGAATCTTCTTAAGCCCTTCCCATGTCAATAACTAAAATGAAAAAAAGGGGAATGTCAACGCATCCGGGAATAGACGATTGATCTCTATCAATAAACCTGCCAAAGACCCAAACCATAGAGTACTTAGCACAGGTGCCACAGAGAGATATGTTTTTATATCTCGCATTGAAAATACTCCCTTTTTTTATAATACGTATAGGATCAGATGCATATGTGGTTAAGGGGCAATTGTATTTGTAGGCGAAATTCCTAAGGAAAACTCAAAGGGATAGACAAAGAAAGACCCGGTAAATGAAATTTACCTTCCCTTACAAGACAAGAGAAAAAAGGACCTTTCCCTCTTTGTGGAACATTCCCAAGAAATCTTTTTTTTTTTATTATATCTTATTATAAATTATATTTGATCCATGAGATCAAAAATAATAAATAACAAGAGAGTTTGGATATCAATGAAGGAAATAATGATGTGGAAAACAAGACACGGATTCTCTACAATGACAGAGTAGCAGTAGGCCAATTAAAAGGGATGTAGCGCAGCTTGGTAGCGCGTTTGTTTTGGGTACAAAATGTCACGGGTTCAAATCCTGTCATCCCTACCTAATGCGTATCCTATGAACATTAATGAAGGATCAATAGCGATCAATCAAAATTGGACCTACCAAATCTTTGAGTTTATGAGACTATGATCCATGCAAAATCTATTGGGAGTACAATTAGAATCCTTTTCTTTAGGATCTTATCTATTGTGATAAGAAAGCGCTCTTAGTTCAGTTTCGGTAGAACGTGGGTCTCCAAAACCCAATGTCGTAGGTTCAAATCCTACAGGGCGTGATTCCACTCTTCTTAGGTCAAATGAAATTACAATGAAATTGCTTTATTTACTTGATAAACAATCTGAATTTGACCCCCTCCTTAGCTTTAATCCGCAGGAGGTCAATCAAAAAAAAAGAGAGGTTGCTTAATCAAAGGTCCAACTGATCCCCGCGTCTGTATTGTAAATATGCAGTTATGAATAATCCAGCCAAAGTAATAGGAATTAGACCTAACACGATTCCAAATAGTAAAACTTCAATCATTTCAACTTTGTTTGAAAGAGGAAATAAAGGGTAGGTAATATCTATCTCTAAATATTAATCCAAA